ACTATCTGTTCAAAAAAAATCCATGGAGTGGACAAATCCTTCACTCAGCGAAAACAAAATAAAAAATGTGAGTGATAGAATAAAGACAATCAGAAATCAAACAGAAGAAATTTCAAAAGAAAAAGAAAAACTAACTAATAGTTGTAACAAAACGTGTTATGATTCTAAAAAATTTGAGTCATCGACAAAAAGTTGGCAGACATTCAAAAGAAAAAATACTCGATTAATTCGTAAATCCGTTTTTTTTATAAAATTTTGCGTTGAACAACTGTCTATAACTCTTTTTCTAGGTATCATTAATATTCCAAGAATTACTACACAACTTTTTTTTGAATCAACAAAAAAAATTCTTGATAGATATATTTACAAGAATGACGAAAATAAAGAAAAAAAAAAAAATACCATTTATTTTATTTCGACTATAAAAAATTTCATATTCAATTTCAAAAAAAAAATTTTTAGTTATGACTTATGCTCTTTATCACAAGCATATGTATTTTACAAATTATCACAAATTCAAGTTAGTAACTTTTCTAAATTAAAGGCTTTTTTTGAATATAACATATACATAACATCCTTTTTTGTTAAGAATCAAATAAAGGATTTTTTTCAAGAACAAGGAATCTTTCATTATGAATCGAAAGATAAAACCCTTTTAAATTCCGAAGTAAATCAATGGAAAAACTGGTTACGAAGTCAGTCTCAATATAATTTACCTCAGATTGCATGGGCTAGATTAGTAACAAAAAAATGGAAAAAGAAAATAAACCAAGACTCTCTAGTTCTAAATCCAAGTTTAACCAAAGTGGATTCATATGAAAAAAAATTTTTTGATAATTACAAAAAACAAAAATTTTTTAAGGCTAACTCGTTTTTCAATCCAAAACATAATTTAAAAAAGGATTATATATATAATCTTTTTTGCTACAAATCTATTTATTCAGAAAAAATTTTTGATATGTCTATAGGCATTGCTCTAGATAATTGTTTAGTTTCTTGTTTTCTAGAAAAATATAATATTCGGGATATAGGGGAAATTCGGCATAGAAAATATTTGGATTGGAGAATTCTCAACTTTTGGTTTAGAAAAAAAGTAACTATTGAGCCTGATACCAAGAGTAAAAAAAAATATATTAAGACTAAAGTTCAGAATTATCAAAGAATTAATAAAATAACTAAGACGGGTCTTGCCAATCAAAAAAGTTTCTTTTTTGATTGGATGGGAATGAATGAAGAAATACTAAATCATCATAAAAAAAATTTTGACTTTTTTTTCTTTCCAGAATTTTTCTTATTTTCTAGTACATATAAAATGAAACCGTGGATCATACCAATTAAATTACTTCTTTTAAATTTTAATGAAAAAAAAAATGTGAAAAAACCGATCACTCTAAATAAAAAAGGTTTTATACCATCAAACGAAAAAAAATCCCTTCGATTTTATAATCTAAATAAAGAAGAAAACGAATCGGCAAGTCAAGAAGAGTTTGAATCAAATAAAGAAACAAAAAGAAATACCAAATCAGCTCTATCAAACCAAGAAAAAAATAGTAAAGAAAATTATGCAGAATCGAAGATAAAAAAACGTAAAAATAAAAAACAACCAAAAAGCAATACCGAAGCGGAACTTGATTTATTTCTCAAAAGGTATTCGCGTTTTCAATTGCGATGGAATTGTTTTTTTAATCAAAAAATTCTCAATAATGTAAAAGTATACTGTCTCTTGGTTAGACTAAAAAATCCAAATGAGATAGCGATATCTTCTATTGAAAGAGGAGAGATGAGCCTGGATATTCTAATGATTGAGAAGAATTTCACTTTTGCAAAATTAATGAAAAAAGGAATATTTATTATTGAACCTGTCCGTTTGTCTGTACAAAACGATGGACAACTTATTATATATAGAACCATAGGGATTTCATTGGTTCATAAAAATAAACACAAAATAAGTAAAAGATCAAAAAACAAGAGCTATATTGATAAAAAAAAAAATTATGATTTCTTTGTCCCTGAAAGTATCCTACCCCCTAAACGACGTAGAGAATTTAGAATTCTAATTTGTTTAAACTTAAAAAAAAAAAATGCGAGGGATAGAAATTCAAGATTTGATACGAATATTCAAAACTTGACCACAGTTTTGTATAAAAAGAAAGATCTTGATAAGGATAAAAAAAACCTAATTAAATTAAAATCCTTTCTTTGGCCCAATTTTCGATTAGAAGATTTAGCTTGTATGAACCGCTATTGGTTTAATACTACTAACGGAAATCATTTCAGTATGATAAGAATACATATGTATACGCGATTTCAAATTCATTAATGATAGATCCTGTTTTTACTTTTTTTTTACTATATATAATATATAAGTTACGGTATATGAAAACAATTGTATGCACAAATATGAAGGATTGTTTTAAATTCAATCTTTATGCATAAGATTCATTTAATTAATGACATAGATAACAATCAGAGCAGATCCATAAATAAATTAACAGAATCCTCCTTTTTTAGATCAAATTTAGACTTTTTTTTTTATAAAATTAAGAATTAAGAAGTTGATAATTAAATTCGGATCCTTGTACAAAAAAACTACCATTATTATTACTGATCAGTAAAATTCATATCTTTTAATTCATATTAAAAAGGGAAGGATTTCTTTTTATGATAAAAAATACATTCATTTCATTTCAAGAAAAAAAAGAAGAAAGCAGGGGATCTGTTGAATTTCAAGTATTCAGTTTCACTAATAAGATACGAAGGCTTACTTCACATTTGGAATTGCACAGAAAAGATTATTTATCTCAGAGGGGTCTACGAAAAATTCTGGGAAAACGTCAACGACTGCTGGCTTATTTGTCAAAAAAAAATAGAGTACGTTATAAAGAATTAATTAATCAGTTGAATATTCGGGAATTAAAAACTCGTTAAATTACAAAATTGTGAATTTAGTTAATTTTTTAGATCTTGAATTTTTTAATAAACTTCTTTTTCAGCAATCTAATTCATGCCAGAACGAATCAAGGAAAAACTTATGAAGAGACCAGTTACAGGAAAAGATCTTATGATAGTCAATATGGGACCTCACCACCCATCCATGCATGGTGTTCTTCGCTTAATTGTTACTCTAGATGGTGAGGATGTTGTTGACTGTGAACCCATATTGGGTTATTTACACAGAGGAATGGAAAAAATTGCAGAAAACCGAGCAATTATACAATATTTACCTTATGTAACGCGGTGGGATTATTTAGCTACTATGTTTACAGAAGCAATAACAGTAAATGGACCAGAACAATTGGGAAATATTCAAGTTCCTAAAAGGGCCAGCTATATCAGAGTAATTATGCTGGAATTGAGTCGTATAGCTTCTCATCTGTTATGGCTTGGCCCTTTTATGGCAGATATTGGGGCACAGACTCCCTTTTTCTATATTTTCAGAGAACGAGAATTTGTATATGATCTATTCGAAGCTGCCACCGGTATGAGAATGATGCATAATTTTTTTCGTATTGGAGGAATAGCGGCTGATTTACCTTATGGTTGGATAGATAAATGCTTGGATTTTTGTGATTATTTTTTAACAGAGGTTGTTGAATATCAAAAACTGATTACACGAAATCCTATTTTTTTAGAACGGGTTGAAGGCGTTGGGATTATTGGTGGGGAAGAAGCAATAAATTGGGGTTTATCCGGACCAATGCTACGCGCATCCGGAATACCGTGGGATCTTCGTAAAGTTGATCGTTATGAGTCTTACGATGAATTTGAATGGGAAATTCAGTGGCAAAAACAAGGAGATTCATTAGCGCGTTATTTAGTACGACTTAGCGAAATGACAGAATCCATCAAAATTATTCAACAGGCTCTGGAAGGACTTCCGGGGGGTCCCTATGAGAATTTAGAAAGCAGAGGCTTTGATAAAAAAAGGAATCCAGAGTGGAATGATTTTGAATATCGATTCATTAGTAAAAAACCTTCCCCTACTTTTGAATTATCGAAACAAGAACTTTATGTAAGAGTTGAAGCTCCAAAAGGGGAATTGGGAATTTTTCTCATAGGAGATCAAAGCGGTTTTCCTTGGAGATGGAAAATCCGACCGCCGGGTTTTATTAATTTGCAAATTCTTCCTGAACTAGTTAAAAGAATGAAATTGGCTGATATTATGACGATACTCGGTAGCATAGATATAATTATGGGGGAAGTTGATCGTTAAAATGATAATTTATGCAACAGAAGTACAAACTATAAATTCTTTTGTTAGATTGGAATCTTTAAAAGAGGTCTATGGACTCATATGGATATTTGTCCCTATATTTTCTCTTGTATTGGGAATCATAACAGGTGTACTAGTAATTGTGTGGTTAGAAAGAGAAATATCTGCAGGGATACAACAACGTATTGGACCTGAATACGCCGGCCCGTTGGGAATTCTTCAAGCTCTAGCCGACGGGACAAAACTACTTTTCAAAGAAGATCTTCGTCCATCTAGAGGAAATACTCCTTTATTTAGTATTGGACCATCTATAGCAGTTATCTCTATTTTACTAAGTTATTCAGTAATTCCCTTTAGCAATCACCTTGTTTTAGCGGATCTCAATATAGGTATTTTTTTATGGATTGCCATCTCAAGTATTGCTCCGATTGGACTTCTTATGTCAGGATATGGATCAAATAATAAATATTCTTTTTTAGGTGGTCTGCGAGCTGCTGCCCAAGCGATTAGTTATGAAATACCATTAACTCTATGTGTTTTATCAATATCTCTACGTGCGATTCGTTGAAACATAAACGTTTATTTTGACTATTCCGTTTCTTCTAGACGAATAAGTTAAAAAATGGAATATATATATATTTATCTTTCGGGTTAATCTTAATAAAAGGAATTTGATAGTTATATATGAGTGAAAAAAAACTGCTCAGAAATTAGCAGTAAAAAGAAAAATTGAGTCTCATTTCCTATGTACAAAGGTTAAACGGAAATAAACATAAGCGTAAAAATCGCTTTACCCCAAGGTTGGTTGATTAGTCATCCTGGCTTGAAGCGGGTTAAAAAAATATTAACCATATGACGTTTTCACTATCAATTATATAAATTACCATACATGTATTACAAAGTGAGCGGCAATTAGGTAAAAACGCGTGGATGGTTAGAAACACCAAAATACACAAAGAATTTGTAATAGAGATTTCCCAAATGGAAAAGGATATTTATGCATAACATAAGATAATAAAAAAAGAAGGTTAATTGGGGCTTGAAATTAGTAGAAATGATCAGGCAGTACTCCCCAAGATTCCGATTCAGAGTATGCTCCCATCCACCGATAAATGTAATGACTATCAGAAACGAAATAATCCTTTATTTTTTACTGTTTTTCTCAAAAAGAAAGAAGAATAGGAACGAAACAAGGATATTTATTTTAATATATTTCGAAAAGAAAATAGAATTTCTATCATGAATACTAAACTAATAGGATGTCTAATTCTTTTTCGTAATTAAAAACCACGACGAGCTGAAATATCTAGTTTTATTTTTACAAGGAGTGTTTTATTAAAGAATTAAGTTATTACTCAACAAATAGAAATTAAAATTTGTAAAGGATGAGATGAATTCCGAAGCGCGTTTTTTATTATTAGAATTTGAGCAGACAGAATTCCATTGGTATAATTCGGGACCCCAGATATCTTTCTATTTAATCTATTTTAGAACACATCATATCCATCTAAATAATACTAATCTGGTCCTTAGATTTATTTATGGCCCCCGAGGAGCCGTATGAGGCGAAGATCTCAGGTACGGTTTTGTAATAGCGGTGAGAATAGTAATGTTATTACCGACTAGGATTATCTAACAGTTTAAGTACAGTTGATATAGTTGAGGCACAATCAAAATATGGTTTTTGGGGATGGAATTTGTGGCGTCAACCTATAGGTTTTATCATTTTTCTAATTTCTTCCCTAGCAGAATGCGAGAGGTTACCTTTTGATTTACCAGAAGCGGAAGAAGAATTAATAGCAGGTTATCAAACTGAATATTCCGGTATCAAATTTGGTTTATTTTACGTTGCTTCTTATCTAAATCTATTAATTTCCTCCTTATTTGTAACAGTTCTATACTTAGGCGGTTGGAATATTTCTATTCCGTATATATCTATTCTGGAGCTATTTGAAAGGGATCAAATTTTTGGAACAACAATTGGTATCTTTATTACATTAGCTAAAACTTATTTGTTCTTGTTCATTTCTATCGCAACCAGATGGACTTTACCTAGGCTAAGAATGGATCAACTATTAAATCTTGGATGGAAATTTCTTTTACCGATTTCCCTTGGTAATCTATTATTAACAACTTCTTTCCAACTCTTTTCACTCTAAATTGAAAATGAATCCAACATATTCATTACTTGTTTTAAACAAGAGAAAGAAACAAAGATCAAATTATTCATAGATAATTACAATATGCTTCCTATGATAACCGGGTTCATGAATTATGGTCAACAAACCCTACGAGCTGCAAGGTATATTGGTCAGGGTTTCATGATTACCTTATCCCACACAAATCGTTTACCTGTAACTATTCAATATCCCTATGAAAAATTAATAACATCAGAACGTTTCCGCGGTCGAATCCATTTCGAATTTGATAAATGCATTGCTTGTGAAGTATGTGTTCGAGTATGTCCTATAGATCTGCCTGTTGTTGATTGGAAATTGGAAACAAATATTCGAAAAAAACGATTGCTTAATTACAGTATTGATTTTGGAATTTGTATATTTTGTGGTAATTGTGTTGAGTATTGTCCAACAAATTGTTTGTCAATGACTGAAGAATATGAATTTTCAACTTATGATCGTCACGAGTTGAATTATAATCAAATAGCTTTGGGTCGTTTACCAATGTCAGTAATTGACGATTACACTATTCGAACAATTTTGAATTCACCTCAAACAAAAAATGGGTAAACCCATTAATTTTATTAAAAAAAGAATAAAAAACCAAAGAATAAAAAACCGTTGAATTATATATAAAAACTTGTATTTATAGAATAATATTAAGTATTAAGGCTCATATTACGAATATAATATATTCGTAATTACTTTCTTGAAATAGATAGGTTTAAAATATTAGAATAAAAAAAGTGAAACTATCTAATAATTGTATCTACATCAATTCATATCCATTAGATTCTAATTTAACTCTATTAGAAACATATTCAAAACAAATTCCCCGGTTAAATTAATAAGGTCATGAAAAGGATTTCGATTTTTTCTTTTTTTAATAATATAATGGATTTGCCTGGACCAATACATGATTTTCTTTTAGTTTTTCTGGGATCCGGTCTTCTAGTAGGAGGTCTGGGAGTGGTATTACTTCCTAATCCAATATTTTCAGCCTTTTCCTTAGGATTTGTTCTTGTTTGTATATCTTTATTGTATATTCTAGCAAATTCCCATTTTGTAGCTGCTGCACAACTCCTTATTTACGTGGGGGCCATAAATGTTTTAATCATATTTGCTGTGATGTTCATGAATGATTCAGAATATTCAACAGATTTCAATCTGTGGACTGTTGGGAATGGGATTACTTCATTGGTTTGTACAACTATTCTTTTTGCATTAATTTCTACTATTCTCGATACATCATGGTACGGGGTTATTTGGACTACAAGATTAAACCAGATTTTAGAGCAAGATTTAATAAGTAATAGTCAACAAATAGGAATTCATTTATCAACAGATTTTTTTCTTCCATTTGAACTCATTTCAATAATTCTTTTAGTTGCTTTGATAGGTGCAATTTCTGTGGCTCGTCAATAAAAAAGGTTCTAATTAGTAAAGACCAAAGAAAACTTTGTGTTTGTGTATGTTATGATACTTTTTTTCCGTTCATTCAATTCAATTTGATTGAATACTATTTCATATTTTAAATTTTTTCCCTAATATAGTTTTTATTCGTACTTTGTTGTTATATTCTAGTTGATTGAACCCGGTGAATTGTTTTTATTATTCATATTGAAATGAATCAAAATTGATAAGGAGTTGTTCAATGATACTCGAACATGTACTTGTTTTGAGTGCCTATTTATTTTTGATTGGTCTTTATGGATTGATCACGAGTCGAAATATGGTTAGGGCTCTTATGTGCCTTGAACTTATACTCAATGCAGTTAATATGAATTTCGTAACATTTTCTGATTTTTTTGATAATTCCCAACTAAAAGGGGATATTTTCTGCATTTTTGTTATAGCAATTGCAGCCGCTGAAGCAGCTATTGGATTAGCTATAGTCTCGTCAATTTATCGTAACAGAAAATCAACTCGCATCAACCAATCGACTTTATTAAATAAGTAGCATAAAAAAAATTATAGGTTGAAATTTGCATATATGATAGGTTATGACTTACTAGATTATATTTGTGAAAATCTAAGAAATCAAAGTATTTTAGCCCCATTTTTTATCAATTGAGCCAGAATTAATTTTAAAAATTCTATTAAAGGAAATCATTGCTTCATCTAGTATTTTAAATATATCATTTAGTTATAAGTTTACTAGATTGAAAATTTATGACATTCAAAAAACTATAGATCCTATGTCACATTCAGTAAAAATTTATGATACCTGTATAGGATGTACTCAGTGTGTCCGAGCATGCCCTACAGATGTATTAGAAATGATACCTTGGGATGGATGTAAAGCTAAGCAAATAGCTTCTGCTCCAAGAACCGAGGATTGTGTTGGTTGTAAGAGATGTGAATCTGCCTGTCCAACGGATTTTTTGAGCGTTCGAGTTTATTTATGGCATGAAACAACGCGGAGCATGGGTCTAGCTTATTGATACATTACCGAAAACCTCATTTGAATAAATTTAGAATACATTTTATTTTTTTTTTATTGACAAGTACTCGTACTCAAAAAAGTTCAATTATATTTTTTTATTTATATATTTTTTTTTGAGTACGCGTTCTTTGGACCTGGTGTATCTTGTCTTTACCACGAATGATTTTCCTTGGTTAACAATAATTGTTGTTTTTCCAATATCTGCCGGTTCATTAATGTTATTTCTCCCACATAGGGGAAATAAAATTAATAAATGGTATACTATATGCATTTGTATCTTAGAACTTCTTCTAACGACCTACGCTTTTTGTTATTATTTTAAAATGGACGATCCATTAATTCAACTGTCCGAAGATTATAAATGGATCAATTTTTTTGATTTTTATTGGAGACTGGGAATAGATGGACTTTCTATAGGAACGATTTTACTGACGGGATTTATTACTACTTTAGCTACTTTAGCGGCTTTTCCAGTTACTCGGGATTCACGATTATTCCATTTCCTGATGTTAGCAATGTACAGCGGTCAAATAGGATCATTTTCTTCTCGGGATCTTTTACTTTTTTTCATCATGTGGGAATTAGAATTAATTCCCGTTTATCTCCTTTTATCCATGTGGGGTGGAAAGAAACGTCTGTATTCAGCTACAAAATTTATTTTATACACTGCAGGAAGTTCTATTTTTTTATTAATAGGAGTTTTAGGTATAAGTTTATATGGTTCGAACGAACCAACATTAAATTTAGAACTATTAGCTAATCAATCCTATCCTGTCACACTCGAAATACTATTTTATATTGGATTTCTTATTGCTTTTGCCGTCAAATCACCGATTATACCTTTACATACGTGGTTACCTGACACCCACGGCGAGGCACATTACAGTACCTGTATGCTTCTCGCTGGAATCTTATTAAAAATGGGAGCATATGGGTTGGTTCGAATCAATATGGAATTATTACCTCACGCTCATTCTATGTTTTCTCCTTGGTTGATGGTAGTCGGTACAATCCAAATAATTTATGCAGCTTCAACATCTCCCGGTCAACGTAATTTAAAAAAGAGAATAGCCTATTCTTCTGTATCTCATATGGGTTTTATAATTATAGGTATTGGTTCTATAACGGATCCTGGGCTTAATGGAGCTATTTTACAAATAATCTCTCATGGATTTATTGGCGCTGCACTTTTTTTCTTGGCAGGAACGAGTTATGATAGAATCCGACTTGTTTATCTTGATGAAATGGGTGGAATGGCTATCTCCATTCCAAAGATATTTACAATGTTCACTATCTTATCGATGGCTTCCCTTGCATTACCGGGCATGAGTGGTTTTGTTGCAGAATTAATCGTTTTTTTTGGAATAATTACCAGCCAAAAATATTTCTTAATTTCAAAAATTTTAATTATTTTTGTAATGGCAATTGGAATGATATTAACTCCTATATATTTATTATCTATGTCACGTCAAATGTTCTATGGATACAAGTTAATTAATGCCAAAAACTTTTCGTTTTTTGATTCTGGACCCCGAGAGTTATTTCTTTCAATCTCTATTCTTCTACCCATAATTGGTATTGGGATTTATCCTGATTTTGTGCTCTCATTAGCAAGTGACAAGGTTGAATCCATTTTATCTAATTATTTTTATGGATAGTTTTCAGGAAATAAAAAAAAACATTAAATTGAATTATAATAAGAAGTCTTTGGTTTTTGTGTTGTAAGAACCTTTTGAATCATTGTACTACTTGATTCAAAAGGTTCTTGATGATTTACTACTAAAATTCAATTCTATTTCTTAACTTATATGAAGTTATATATAGATGCTATTCTTTTTTATTTGGATTCTTTTCTTTTTTGGTTAATGTTTTAGTTAATTTGATGTAAATGAACCATAACTATGTAAACCTATTCCTAAAAGATTGACGCCAAAATAGCATATCCAAATTAAAAGAAAGCCTATCGAAGCCACAATTGCAGAATTTATACCTCGAATATTCCTAGTTGTTTTAATATGTAAATAAATTGCGAATATGGTCCAAGTAATAAATGCCCAGGTTTCTTTTGGATCCCAATTCCAATATGAACCCCATGTTTCATTAGCCCATACAGCTCCTGAAAGAATGCCGACGGTTAAAAAGATAAATCCAAGACTAATAATACGAAAACTCCAATAATCTAACTGTTCAATCAATTGATACCTATAATAATTTCTAGAAAAACTAAAATTAATGTTTTGTTGTAGTAAAATAGAATTTCTTTCGTTTATGTAGTAAAGTACATCAAAAGAAAATAATTCATTTAATAAAAATTTTTTTTTCATATTATTTTTCCAAAAAATAGATCTGACTTTGCGAAATGTAATGACTAGAAGAGCTATTGATAATAAGGATCCGCATAACAGAGCGCCATAGCCTAATATCATCATACTTACGTGCATCATTAACCACTGGGACTGGAGAGCTGGTACTAATATTGCAGACTGAGGCATTTTGTTTAAAAGACCTGAAGTAGCAAAACCTTGAATAAAAAAAGCACTTGGCGCAGTTATTGCGTTTAAGTGCTTTTTTTGTTTTTTATTAAAATAGGAAACCATATGAATAATTGAAAAAGCCCATGAAAGAAAAATTAATGATTCATATAAATTGCTTAATGGAAAATGTCCTGAATAAATCCAACGCGTTAATAATAATCCTGTTATACCAAAAAACGTAATTACGATTCCTTTATCTGATGAATCAAAAAATCCTATGATTTCATCTAAATTAACTAATAAAGTTAAAAAATAAATTGTTAGTACAATTGAAACGACCGAAAAAGATATATGAGTTAATATATGCTCTAAAATTGAAAAAATCATAAAAAATTTGTTAAAAATTAATAAATTAATACTAGGTTTTACCCGATTTTAGAAAAAAAGTCGGGTATTAATTTGATTATAAAACTTATAATATCGCTTTTATAAGATCTTATGCCGCTACTCGGACTCGAACCGAGATGCTCTAGCACTGCTTCCTAAGAGCAGCGTGTCTACCAATTTCACCATAGCGGCAACTTGTTCAAAACAATACTAACAAGTTTTGACTCAATCGTCGAGTAAATAAAGAAGCCAATTCAATTTCAATGGAATTTACAATTGATTTCATAAAAAAAAAATGTTTTTTCTAAAAATGAAAACTTCTCCAAAATCCTTAGAAATTTTAAATAAAATAAGATTTGCCTAAGTTGCTCAAGATAAATGAAAAAAAAAATTATCAAAATATCTATTTTCATGCATCTTTTTATATTGTACAAACATAAGATTTTTTTATCACTTTAAAATAATATATGATATTATTACTTATTATTTTTATTATCTAATATTCACTTAATTGTGGATAGATGCTTTTATAACTTTGATTCCAAGTAAAGAAGAGAAGAATTCAGAATAAATAAAAATTCCTAAAGGTATAAAGTGAAAAAATTTTCCCTTAAATTAATTAATTTCAAGAACCTATTGATTTCGCTTAAATAGTGATGGGGAAAATCAAAATCCCTCCTTTTGGAAATATAAAAAAATAAATAGGAACCAAAAAAAGAAAGGTTCCTATTTATTTTTTTATATGTATTCTAAAAAATTTGTTTTTAAGTTAGGCTAATTATAATTATTCTAGTGTTTTTTATTTATTTTGTTGTACAAAAAAACTTTTGGAATTACCTGTAGAAAGCGATTTCCCTAAGGAAATCGCTTTCAACGATGTCCAATATCCCTTCCTTTTCCAAATTTTTTTACGAATACGCTTTTTCGAGATAGAAGTACGTTTTTTTGGAACTGCCATTCAAAAATGAAAAAAGTTTTTCAGTGGTATAATTGGATGTCAAAGACATTTATTATTCTATTCTTTCGTACTCCATATCGAGTTATTTTTTCTTTCAAATTTTATTATATATTATTTTTAAAACAAAACAGACATTCAAAAGTTTAAAATCTAACTTTTTTTTACCTTTTTTTTTTTTTTATTTATTTAACGTTTGAAATCCGTATTAGAGTGCTAATTTAATTAATCTATACTGATAGATTATATTATAAAAAAAATTATTAAATTTCTTCACTTAATATGTAAAAAAAATATCGATTATAATACTATGTTTTTGAAAAAAAAAAAAAAGCTCACTTAGTGTTTAGTGTACTGGAAGACAATCACTAAATTCCATAATTTAAATTAATTCCTTAAAAATTCTAAATAATCAAACTAAAATAACTTTTTTAGGTAAAGTTTTTTTGATTATATAATTAATATTAAGTATTTTTTTGTCGTGTAAATCTTTGTTCTATTCTTAATATATGTATATAAATTATTGTAATACGGAATTATAATTCACTTTTTCTGTATCTGCATAAAATCACAATTTTATTTAAATTTTATTTAGTAGTAAAAAAAAAAAAAAAGACAAATCATTTTTTTGAGAGTAACTTAGTAATATTCTTTAATCACTTCTAATTTTTTGATTTGAATATATATTTCTTTTCAAAGGTTTATGAACGATTATACTAATTCGAAAAAAAAACTTCTATTTAGGTTTGAAATCACGTGCTTTTTTATTGTCTCCTTTGGAAAAAATATATATATATACAAACCAGTGAATAAGAAATAATAAATTTAAGAATAAAATAAAAAGGGTTTTTTATTTTATGGAACATACATACCAATATTCATGGATCATCCCTTTCATTCCACTTCCAGTACCCATTTTACTAGGAGTTGGACTTCTACTTTTTCCGACAGCAACAAAAAACCTTCGACGTATGTGGACTTTTCTGAGTATTTTTTTGTTAAGTATAGTTATGATCTTTTCACTCTATCTATCTATTCAACAAATTTTTCTAAGTTGCATTCATCAAAATGTATGGTCTTGGACCATAAATAATGAATTTTCTTTTGAGTTCGGTTACTTTATTGATCCACTTACGTCTATTATGTCAATATTAATTACAACTGTTGGAATTTTTGTTCTGATTTATAGTGATAATTATATGTCTCATGATCAAGGATATCTGAGGTTTTTTGCTTATATGGGTTTTTTTAATACTTCAATGTTAGGATTAGTTACTAGTTCTAATTTGATCCAAGTTTATTTTTTTTGGGAATTAGTTGGAATGTGTTCATATTTATTAATAGGTTTTTGGTTCACACGACCTATTGCAGCGAATGCCTGTCAAAAAGCTTTTGTAACTAATCGTGTAGGGGATTTTGGTTTATTATTAGGAATTTTAGGTCTTTATTGGATAACTGGGAGTTTCGAATTTCAGGATTTGTTCGAAATATTCAATAATTTAATTTTAAATAATAGAGTAAATCTCTTATTCCTTACTTTGTGTGCATTTCTATTATTTGTGGGTCCTATTGCTAAATCTGCACAATTTCCTCTTCATGTATGGTTGCCTGATGCCATGGAGGGCCCTACTCCTATTTCGGCTCTTATACATGCTGCTACTATGGTAGCGGCGGGAATTTTTCTTGTAGCTCGTCTTCTTCCTCTTTTTATAGTTATCCCTTCTATAATGTATATAATATCTTTGATAGGTATAATAACCGTACTCTTAGGAGCTACTTTAGCTCTTGCTCAAAAAGATATTAAGAGAGGTTTAGCCTATTCTACAATGTCTCAACTGGGTTATATGATGTTAGCTCTAGGTATGGGGTCTTATCGATCTGCTTTATTTCATTTGATTACTCATGCTTATTCGAAAGCTTTGTTGTTTTTAGGATCTGGATCCATTATTCATTCAATGGAAGCTATAGTTGGATATTCTCCCGATAAAAGTCAGAATATGATTCTTATGGGTGGTTTGACAAAACATGTGCCGATTACAAAAACTGCCTTTTTAGTAGGAACACTTTCGCTTTGTGGTATTCCTCCCCTTGCTTGTTTTTGGTCTAAAGATGAAATTCTTAATGATAGTTTGTTATTTTCGCCAATTTTTGCAATAATAGCTTGTTCAACAGCGGGATTAACCGCATTTTATATGTTTCGGATTTATTTACTTACTTTTGAAGGACATTTAAACACTTATTTTATAAATTACAGTGGAAAAAAAAGCAGCTCCTTCTATTCAATCTCTTTATGGGGTAAAGAAGAAGATAAAAAACTTAATAGAAATTTTGGGTTAGTACCATTATTA